AAATAGTAGCAAGAAAGTTCTATGGAAAAATGGTGGTTCAATTCGATCTTATCCAATGTGGAATTAGGATACAGGTGTAGGGTAAGTAAATCAATGGATAGTTTCAGTCCTTTTGAAAATACCAGTAAAAGTGAAGACCAAATTCTAAATGATCCAGATAAACACACCCATAGTTGGAGTAATAGTGACAACTCTAGTTCCAGTAATGTTAATCATTTAGTCGGTGTCAGGGACATTTTGAATTTCAGCGTTGATGAAACTTTTTTAGTTAAGGATAGTAATAGGGACAGTTATTCCATCTATTTTGATATTGAAAATAAAGTTTTTGAGATTGAGACTTATTATTCTTTTCTGGATGAACTAGAAAGTTCTTTTTATAGTTATTTGAATTCTAGTTATCTGAATAATGGGTCTAGGAGTGGCGAGTCCCAATATGATCATTATATGTATGATACTAAATATAGTTGGAATAATTACATCAATAGTTGCATTGACCGTTATCTTCGCTCTCAAATCTGCATTGATAGTTATATTTTAAGTGGTAGTAACAATTATAGCGAAAGTTACATTTATAGTTACGTTTGGGGTGAAGGCGAAAATAGTAGTGAAACCGAGAGTGCCAGTCTAAGAACTAGCACGAATGGTAGCGATTTAGCTATAAGAGAAAGTTCTAATGATCTCGATATAACTCAAAAATACAAACATTTGTGGGTTCAATGCGAAAATTGTTATGGATTAAATTATAAGAAATTTTTTAAGTCAAAAATGAATCTTTGTGAACAATGTGGATATCATTTGAAAATGAGTAGTTCAGATAGAATTGAACTTTTGATTGACCCAGGGACTTGGGATCCTATGGATGAAGACATGGTATCTCTGGATCCCATTGAATTTCATTCAGAAGAGGAACCTTATAAAGATCGTATTGATTCTTATCAAAGAAAGACAGGATTAACCGAGGCTGTTCAAACAGGCACAGGTCAACTAAACGGCATTCCCGTAGCAGTTGGGGTTATGGATTTTCAATTTATGGGGGGTAGTATGGGATCCGTCGTAGGTGAGAAAATTACTCGTTTGATCGAGTATGCTACCAATCAATTTTTACCTCTTATTTTAGTGTGTGCTTCCGGAGGAGCACGAATGCAAGAAGGAAGTTTGAGCTTGATGCAAATGGCTAAAATATCTTCTGCTTTATATGATTATCAATCGAATAAAAAGTTATTTTATGTATCAATCCTTACGTCTCCTACAACAGGTGGGGTGACAGCTAGTTTTGGGATGTTGGGAGATATTATTATTGCTGAACCTAACGCCTATATTGCATTTGCAGGTAAAAGAGTAATTGAACAAACATTGAATAAGACAGTACCTGAAGGTTCACAATCGGCCGAATTTTTATTCCATAAGGGCTTATTCGATTCAATCGTACCACGTAATCTTTTAAAAGGCGTTTTGAATGAGTTACTTCAGCTCCACGATTTCTTTCCTTTGAATCCTAAATCAAGTAGTGCCTTAACTTAATTAAAGTTAATTAAATTGAAATTTTTAAAATTATTTTTTCTTTTTTTTCTGTCGAGCAGGTATTTTTTTTTTATTGGAATCAAAGGAAAAAACTGAAGAATGGGTTTTTATGTGACATAAGAGTAAATTATAGGAAGAATCATTCAGATAATTTTTTGGCCGATATTCACTCTTTTTTCTATCAACAAGAAAAAAGAGTGAATTCTTTTTTCCGTGAAAAAAGTTCGGCAGAGTAAAATGGTAAATAATAAATAAACCGAATTTCATGTTCTTTTCTTACTTCTGCATACAAAAAAAATAGAAAAATAAGTAAAAAAAAGTTATCAGACAAGAAAAAAAAAAGATAATATAAAGAAGAATAATAAATAGTTGGATTATCATATATATCTCTTTCCTGTAGAAATACGAATAATTCGTTCTATACTCTTTAGCACTTAATTTTATTAGTATTAGAATTATATATGTTCATTTAGATATACTTAGTATAATTATATTCTATACAAATCTTAATGATTCGAAAATTATCTTTCTAATAATTACTATTACTAATTATTAAAATAATTACTAAATAATTAGATTTAGTAATATAAGAAGTAATAAGATATAATAATTAATTAATAAGAGAAGAATTAACACGAAATAAGAGAAATAATAAATATTAATAATATTAATAAAGAATAATTTATATAGAAATAGAATATTTAATAGAATTCTAAAATAGAATTCGAATATTTAATAGAATATTAATATATTCTATTTTAGAATTTTAAAATATATATAATAATAGAAAATATAGAATAGAAAAATATATAATTATAATATATTCTTTTAATAAAAAAGTTTAATAATAATAAATATAAATTTGAATATTATTAAATAATCTATTTAATAATATTCAAAATAATATAACAAAATAATATAATAAAACAATAGAAATTTAATATATAAATATTCGAATTCTAATAGAAAAAAATCGAAATGCAATAGAAATCTAAAATATATACAGATAATAATTAATAAATCTAGAATATTAGAATATAGAATATTCTATTCTAAATATATAATATAATAATATATAATTAAGTAATTAAGAATTATAGAATAGAATATTCTAATATAAAAAAAATAATAGAAACTAATATTATATTCTAATTATTAAAATAGAAATATTCTAATCGAAATAGAATAATATAAAAATAAAAATTCGAATTAGAAGATTAGAAGAATAAATAACAATAATAATTAGAAAAAAAAATCATAGGTACAAATATTAAATTGAGGTGCCCCATTCTATGACAATTCTCAACAACTTACCCTCCATTTTTGTGCCTTTAGTGGGCTTAGTATTTCCGGCAATTGCAATGGCTTCTTTATCTCTTCATGTTCAAAAAAACAAGATTTTTTAGATCCGATTCGGTCCGATTGAAGTAGATTTCATTTATTTTTTTTTTTTTCAAGACCTAGACTTAGATCCTAATAAGGATATCTAGTTAGTCTAATATGATATAATATGTTATATATGTGTAGATAGGAGATCATATGATGAGGATACTTTTTTTTTTGTTAATCTAATGAATTCTATGAATTCCTCCTAAAGATTCACGTCAAAATAGTGCGAGTTGATGAAAGTTACTTCGTAAACAGAAAAAAAACCTAAAGGCAAATCAAATGGGCTAGTCTCCCACTTCCAATAAAAAGAAACTGGATCGAGTATGAGTTGGCGATCAGAACATATATGGATAGAACTTATAGCGGGGTCTCGAAAAATAAGTAATTTCTGCTGGGCTTTTATCCTTTTTTTAGGTTCATTGGGTTTTTTATTGGTTGGAATTTCCAGTTATCTTGGAAAAAGTTTCATATCTTTATTTCCCTCTCAGCAAATACTTTTTTTTCCACAAGGGATCGTGATGTCTTTCTATGGGATCGCTGGTCTATTTATTAGTTGTTATTTGTGGTGCACAATTTTGTGGAATGTGGGTGGGGGTTATGATCGATTCGATAGAGAAAAAGGAATAGTATGCTTTTTTCGCTGGGGATTTCCTGGAAAAAATCGTCGCATCTTACTCCGATTCCTTATGAAAGATATTCAGTCTATTAGAATAGAAGTTAAAGAGGGTATTTACGCTCGGCGTATCCCTTATATGGAAATCAGAGGCCGAGGGCCTGTTCCTTTGACTCGTACTGATGAGAATTTGACTCCACAAGAAATTGAGCAAAAAGTAGCGGAATTGGCCTATTTTTTGCGTGTACCAATTGAAGTATTTTAAAATGAGCTGAAGAATGAATATTTTCTTAGCAGGAGCGAAAAAATCCAAGAGTCTTCTTTTTTTTATAGCAAAACTTATATAGCATAACTTAACCGGAATTTATTCACATACGGAACAATTCCAATTTGAAAATCAAAGTTTTTTATCTGAAAATTTTGTTATGCGTATGTAAATTCACTAAATCCAGTAACAAAACAAGTAAGAAATCCAAATAATAGACCCATCTCGTATCGTAGATCAAAACAAATCATTTCGGAATAAAATAGAAAGAAATTATCTTTTTATGTTCAATATTTGAAATTGATAGGTTACGTATCGATCGATTATATCTTGGAAATTTTATCTCCTTTCTTTTGTCAGTCGACGTTTCTTTTTATCTTTTTTTTGCCCTCCTTAATGAGCAAAGGGCTGGACCACGTAGAATGAGAATCCTTCTGTCTTATTTTCCTTTTGCCGCTCATTTTTGATTATCACATCACAATATTGTTCATAAATCTTTCTTAATTATTCCTGGGGGATGTGGGCAAATTGGCCATTTTTTTTTTCGAAATATTTATTTTGTTGATAGAACGGAATTCTTTCATCTCGAAATCCGAATTTTGAGTGGCTCTTGGGGACATTTATCGAAAAGGGGGAATTGCTTCGAAATTGAGCAATTGAGATATCTAAAAAGAATATTTTTTTCTTCATTCGTGTACTCTTTTTATTTTAGGCTAGTTTTTTTGTATTCTTTCATCTTTGAAAATTGAAGGACTAACCACTGATTTACAAATAAAAACAGCGAATAGATTCATAAGTTCGAAGCCTTATAATAGAACTTATGCTTGATAGAAATATTAGATCATATAGAATCGATAAATGAGGTGCGTTCATTAAAAAGTCACATACGAAAAATGAAAAAAAAAACATTTATCCCCCTTCTATATCTTACATCTATAGTTTTTTTTCCCTGGTGTATCTCTTTTTTATTTAAAAAAAGTTTTGAATCTTGGGTTATTAATTGGTGTAATACTAGTAAATCCGAAATTTTTTTAAATGATATCCAAGAAAAAAGTTTTTTAGAAAAATTCATAGAATTAGAGGAGCTCGTTCGCTTGGACGAAATGATAAAAGAATATCCGGAAATACATCTACAAAAGTTTCCTATCGGAATCCAGAAACAAACGATACAATTGATCAAGATACACAATGAGGATCGTATCCATACAATTTTGCACTTCTCGACAAATATAATCTCTTTCGTTATTCTAAGTGGTTATTCTATTCTAAGTAATGAAGAACTTTTTTTTCTTAATTCTTGGGTTCAAGAATTCCTATATAACTTAAGTGACACAATAAAAGCTTTTTCCATTCTTTTATTAACCGATTTATGTATAGGATTCCATTCACCCCACGGTTGGGAACTAATGATTGGTTCTGTTTATAAAGATTTTGGATTTGCTCATAACGATCAAATTATATCTGGCCTTGTTTCCACTTTTCCAGTCATTATCGATACAATTTTGAAATATTGGATTTTCCGTTATTTAAATCGTGTATCGCCGTCACTTGTAGTGATTTATCATTCAATGAATGACTGAAAAATGATCCAAAAATCTAACTCGAATCTTTGTTATTTTGTACATAAGCAAAACATTCAAAATCTTACTTTATTTTATCTTTCTTTAATATTATTAAAATTTTTTTATCTTTAGTTTAATATAATATTATTATTTTTTTTTCTTTCTATATATATTTAATTTCGTTTTTTTCTATACATCACAGCAAAGGGATTCTCTTCCTATATCTTCTATTTTAGTAAAAATTTTTCAGTAACTACCAGTATCGTGGATAGGGAACTATACTAGGGACCTACCTAATTTTATTGTAGAAATTTTCAGGATCAATGATTGGACCATGCAAACTCGAAAAACCTTTTCTTGGATAAAGGAAGAGATTACTTATTCCATTTCCATATCACTTATGATATGTATAATAACTTGGGCATCCATTTCAAATGCATATCCCATTTTTGCACAGCAGGGTTATGAAAATCCACGCGAAGCAACTGGCCGTATTGTATGTGCCAATTGTCATTTAGCTAATAAACCGGTAGATATTGAGGTTCCACAAGCGGTACTTCCTGATACTGTATTTGAAGCAGTTGTTCGAATTCCTTATGATATGCAACTGAAACAAGTTCTTGCTAATGGAAAAAAAGGGGCTTTGAATGTAGGGGCTGTTCTTATTTTACCTGAGGGGTTTGAATTAGCCCCTTCCAATCGTATTTCGCCAGAGATTAAAGAAAAGATAGGAAATCTGTCTTTTCAGAGTTATCGCCCCACTAAAAAAAATATTCTTGTGATAGGTCCTGTTCCTGGGCAGAAATATAGTGAAATTACCTTTCCGATTCTTTCTCCGGACCCCGCCACTAAGAAAGATGTTTACTTTTTAAAATATCCCATATATGTAGGCGGAAACAGAGGAAGGGGTCAGATTTATCCCGACGGGAGCAAGAGTAACAATACGGTTTATAATGCTACAGCCGCAGGGATAGTAAGCAAAATAATACGAAAAGAAAAAGGGGGGTATGAAATAACCATAACAGATGCGTCAGAGGGACGTCAAGTGATTGATATTATACCTCCCGGACCGGAACTTCTTGTTTCCGAAGGCGAATCCATCAAAGTTGATCAACCATTAACGAGTAATCCTAATGTAGGTGGATTTGGTCAGGGGGATGCGGAAATAGTACTTCAGGCCCCATTACGTGTCCAAGGCCTTTTGTTCTTCTTGGCATCCGTTATTTTGGCACAAATCTTTTTGGTTCTTAAAAAGAAACAGTTTGAGAAGGTTCAATTGTCTGAAATGAATTTTTAGATCTGTAATTTTATCAATATCAAGTTCTTAAAAAGAACAAAATTTTGTTTGGTAATTTTAAAAAATTGTGAAAAGCTCTTTTCTTTTTTTCTATTTTTTTTTTATACCTATATCAGATACCCGATTTTGGGAATTACTTATACTGCATTTCTAGTCATAATATGGATAGTGGTAAGAAGACGATTTGACTTTATCCCCTCTTTTGTTTTGCGTTTTTTTTTTTTAATCTGGTGTGGTGTTATTATCTTCCTCTTACTATTCTATCATAGAGTAGATCAAAAGCTTTCCTATTCTAATAGGAATCTAGAATACAATTTGATTAGAAACAGAAACTAAACATAAGATAAGTAAACGGAAAAGAAAAAGATAAATGCGGGGGAACAAAGGATTCTAGGAGGTATTCTTTTTATTTTATTTGTCTTCTTAGTCTTCGACACAAGAAAATCAATTTTCCACATCCCTTTCTTGTGTCAAAATAATAATGATTCTTGATCCCATTCCTCAAAGATTACTAGACTATTCTTAGTTTCTTTTTTTTTTTTTTTCTTTCTTTTTTTTCTAGGTTTATCATAACTTACTTTTCAATTTGTATACGTAATAAATAGAATTTATTACGTAAAGTAGTGGACAACAAAAAAAACAAGAAAGGGCATTTCTTTTGAAATATTTGAAATATCAAAAAGGCAATCTATTTTGTCACTTTTACGAATAAAGTATTATATTAATAACTCAACGGGACCCCCTCGAATCAGACAGAGAAGGGGGTTTTCCGTTGAGTTATTATGCTTTCACGTCTATAACTAAGTTCCCCGATTACTTACAGGGATGAACCCAACCCGGAATATGAACCATA